ATGCAAGAATATTTACTTCCATAATATCATCTCGTTTCTTTTTTTTTTTTTTTACTGCACAATAACTCGGGATTTAATCCCATAGAGATGAGGAATCAATCTTTCGCCGGTAAATTCAATCAGATAAATTACATCGGGATGATATTGAATCAGATCAATAGCATGAATAAGAGTATCTGATCTATCAAATGGATTAATCGTCAAGAATTGAATAGTATAACATAGGAAGGCCTTTTATCCATACCGAATCCAAAATTGGATTTGAGATTAATGATTCTATCAATTCTTTTTTTCTTATCCATGTTTCAATTCATAAGTCTACTAAATTATTTGTACAATCATTAAAATTTACTTTTTTTTATTTCTTTGGAACCCAAGGAGAAAATTCTTCTTAGTAGTAATGTAGTAATTACAATTCCACAGAATTGGACCCAAAAAAGGGAAGAGGTTTAACTAGAATGGATTCTATCGGGTTAATTCTATTTAATTCATTTTATAATGTTAGTAGAAAAAAGACTCTCAGGAAAAAGATGATCTACATTATAAGCATCGGGAGCAATAAAAATTTAAGTTCGAGTTCATTTTTGAAATGAAGTATCGACTGCCCCCCAAAAATTAAATTATACTAAAGATCCCTCTTCTATCTGGGAATTCAATTATGTTCCCCCAATCCTTTGCCTCTGAAAAGGGGGGATGTGAGATGGATTGAGTATTTATTGGATAGTCGGGACTGACGGGGCTCGAACCCGCAGCTTCCGCCTTGACAGGGCGGTGCTCTTACCAATTGAACTACAATCCCCATAAAAAGTATATAACTATTCTTTATTTCTTTTGATTTCCGTTAAAGCCTACCCATTTTGCATTACCACGTTGTAAAAGAGATATGTGAATCTATTGAGACTCACCTTAATGCTTAGTGAAACCAACATACATGGATTACTCGGAATCCATGTTGTTATTCTCAAATGGATTGATACTCTATTTTTAAACAAAAAAGCCACCCCTGTTATTTTCTTTCTGCGTGTCGGTTCTTTCTGTAAAAGAAATGAAATGGGTCATGGTGGATCAGCGCATTTTTGGGCCGAGCTGGATTTGAACCAGCGTAGACATATCGCCAACGAATTTACAGTCCGTCCCCATTAACCGCTCGGGCATCGACCCAGGAAAAATCAATTCTAAGGTTATTTAGAATCCACTATCAACTTCCTTTCATAGTACCCTACCCCCAGGGGAAGTCGAATCCCCGTTGCCTCCGTGAAAGGGAGATGTCCTGAACCACTAGACGATGGGGGCATGTTTTCCTGACGTCGCATACTCTACTATGCTCATAGTATGATTAGTTTTTCAAAATTGTCAATATAAAAAGAAATTAGGACCCTTTTGAAATTAAAACAATTCGCGGCATTGATATCAATAACCCTTTTCCTTTTGAATAAAAAAGAAATATCCCAGAAACCACTTTAAGTCTATTGCATCTACTTAATGTATAGAATAGATGTACATATATCTAGTTTATCTGTATAGTGACTCATTCACTAATTGAAAAAAAGGGCCCTTTTAACTCAGTGGTAGAGTAACGCCATGGTAAGGCGTAAGTCATCGGTTCAAATCCGATAGGGGGCTTTAGGTTTTTTCATAACCCCCTGTCTTAGTATTCAGATTTTGAGAATAGAGATATTCCTTCTCTTTTTATTCTATTAGTATTTAGTAAATGACTAAAAAAATAAAAAGAACCAACTGTATCATTTTATCCTAAGAATAAGTTATTATTCTTCTGAGTTATATTCAAGTAATTAGAGTTATAAATTTTGAACGTTTGGTTATTCTATTTTTTTTTTTGATTCGAATCTCTTTTTCTAATTTGAAATGAAGAATGAAAAGACGTCTCTTAAATTCCCATAAAGTCCTAATAGTCCTACTGTCCAGCATTCTAATCAAATTGATTTTTAAATAAACAAAAAAAGTAAGTGGACCTGACCCATTGAATATGGGCTCTATCCACTATTCTGATATTAAAACACGAGAGCGCTAAAATTAGAACGGTGGGTCTTTTTTTGTTTTTTTAGATTTCTTTGGACTCCGCAAGAATTTGTCGCTATTTTCCCAATGAAATCTTTTGATTTATAGATGTTCCATAGGAATCGATTGCTATTTCGTTCTTCTACAGATAAATCACGTTTTAATATAAGAACCATAACAAGATCCAGTTCTAGTTAGATTAGAAAGGGTTTTTATCTTCGAAACCCATTAGGTAGACGGGCAGTATGCGCGAAATTAAATAAAATCGAATCCGCGAATGCCCTGAGAATGCTATGAGGTGTTCGAAAATGGTTGAAGTAGTTGAATAGGAGGATCGCTATGACTATAGCCCTTGGTAAATTTATCAAAGACGAACCTGATTTATTTGATATTATGGATGACTGGTTACGTAGGGACCGGTTCGTTTTTGTAGGTTGGTCCGGCCTATTGCTCTTTCCTTGCGCCTATTTTGCTTTAGGGG